GTGGACGTGCTATTTGTTTACATCCATTAGTTCGTAAAGGATTCAATGCAGACTTTGATGGGGATCAAATGGCTGTTCATGTACCTTTATCTTTGGAAGCGCAAGCGGAGGCTCGTTTACTTATGTTTTCTCATATGAATCTCTTTTCTCCGGCTATTGGAGATCCCATTTCGGTACCAACCCAAGATATGCTTATTGGACTCTATGTATTAACGATCGGGAATCGTCGAGGTATTTGTGCAAATAGGTATAATCCATGGAATCGCATAAACTATCAAAATGAAACAGTTAATGATTATAAGTATAAATATACTACGAAAGAGAAAGAGCCCTATTTTTGTAGTTCCTATGATGTACTTATAGTTTATCAGCAGAAACGAATCAATTTAGATAGTCCTTTGTGGCTTCGGTGGCGACTAGATCAACGTGTCATTGCCTCAAGAGAAGTTCCTGTCGAAGTTCAATATGAATCTTTGGGTACCTATCATGAAATTTATGGGCACTATCTAATAGTAAGACGTATAAAAAAACAAACCCTTTGTATATACACCCGAACCACTGTTGGTCATATTTCTTTTTCTCGAGAAATAGAAGAAGCCATACAGGGGTTTTGTCAGGCCTACTCATACGGTACCTAAGCTAAGGAATTATGTAATACCGCGGGAATTTTGATCTCTCCGGTTCAACTGGAATCATAATTCCTTAATTTCTACATGAATCGAGATCCAGTAAAGGAGGTCTTCGAATCACTGACTCAAACCCATTGGCGAATCCTACTCAGCGGAATAGAGAAGTACTTATGGCAGAATGGGCTGATCTGTTCTTTTACAATAAAGCGATAGATGGGTCTGCCATGAAACGACTTATTAGCAGATTAATAGATCACTTCGGAATGGCATATACATCGCACACCCTGGATCAAGTAAAGACTCTGGGTTTCCAGCAAGCCACTGCTACATCCATTTCATTAGGAATTGATGATCTTTTAACAGTACCTTCTAAGGGGTGGCTAGTCCAAGATGCTGAACAACAAAGTTTCATTTTAGAAAAGCACCATCATTATGGGAATGTACACACAGTAGAAAAATTACGCCAATCCATTGAGATATGGTATGCTACAAGTGAATATTTGAGACAAGAAATGCATCCTAATTTTAGGATGACTGATCCTTCTAATTCAGTCCATATAATGTCCTTTTCGGGAGCTAGAGGAAATGCATCTCAGGTACACCAATTAGTAGGTATGAGAGGATTAATGTCGGATCCCCAAGGACAAATGATTGATTTACCGATTCAAAGCAATTTACGCGAAGGACTTTCTTTAACGGAATATATCATTTCCTGCTACGGAGCCCGCAAAGGAGTTGTGGATACTGCTGTACGAACATCAGATGCTGGATACCTCACGCGTAGACTTGTTGAAGTAGTTCAACACATTGTTGTACGTAGAACAGATTGTGGCACTACCCGAGGCATTTCCGTGAGTCCTAGAAATGGGATGACGGAAAGAATTTGGGTCCAAACACTAATTGGTCGTGTATTAGCATACAATATATATATGGGCCTACGTTGCATTGCCGCTCAAAATAAAGATATTGGGGTTGGACTTGTCACTCGATTCATAACCTTTCGAACACAACCAATATATATTCGAACCCCCTTTCTTTGCAGGAGTATATCTTGGATCTGTCGATTATGTTATGGTCAGAGTCCCACTCATGGCGACCTGGTCGAATTAGGAGAAGCAGTAGGTATTATTGCGGGTCAATCAATCGGCGAACCGGGGACTCAACTAACATTAAGAACCTTTCATACCGGTGGAGTATTCACAGGTGGTACTGCAGAACATGTACGAGCTCCTTTTAAGGGAAAAATCAAATTCAATGAGGATTTGGTTCATCCCACACGTACACGTCATGGGCATCCTGCTTTTCTATGTTATATAGACCTGTATGTAACTATTGAGAGTCACGATATTCTACATAATGTGAATATTCCACCCAAAAGTTTTCTTTTAGTTCAAAATGATCAATATGTAGAATCAGAACAAGTGATTGCTGAGATTCGCGCTGGAACATCCACTTTCAATTTTAATAAAGTTAAAGAGAAAGTTCGAAAACATATTTATTCTGACTCAGAGGGAGAAATGCACTGGAGTACCGATGTGTACCATGCACCTGAATATAAATATGGTAATGTTCATCTCTTACCCAAAGCAAGTCATTTATGGATATTATCAGGAGCTCTGTGCAGATCCAGTATAGTGCCTTTTTCGCTCCACAAGGATCAAGATCAAATGAATGTTCATTCTGTTGAACGGAGATCTATTTCTGACCTCTCCGTGACTAATGATCAAGTGAGACACAAATTGTTTAGTTCGAATCCTTACGGTAAAAAGGGGGGGGTTCTTGATTATTCAGGACCTGATCGAATCATATCCAACGGTCATTGGAATTTCATATATCCTACCATTCTCCACGAGAATTCTGATTTATTGGCT